TAGTTACAAAGGCTTTTTGACAAGCATTTGCCGCAACAGGTCGTGTGAACCAAAACCCTATTAATAGATACGAACATATTCCAACCAATTCCCAAAAAATATAAATTTGTATCAAATTAGAACTAGTAACTAATCCCAACATGGAAGTACTGAAAAAACTCATATAAGCAAAAAATCTTACATATCCTTGATCATGAGACATATAATTATCACTATAAATAAGAACCATAATTCCAACAGTAGTGATTAATATTGACATAATAGAAGTAAGTGGATCAATTAAGTAGCCGAATTCTAAAGAAAAATCATTAGTGATGATCCAAGACCATACATATTGATAGATAGAACTGCTATTTATTTGCTGAATAGACAGATCAATCGAAAAAATCATGACTATACTTAACAATAAAATACTATGAAAGGACCACATACGACGAAGATTTTTTGTTGCCGTGGGAAAAAGAAGAAGTCCCACCCCTATTAACATAGGAACTGGAAGTGGAACGAAGGGTATTATCCACGCATATTGATATGTCTGTTCCATAAAAAATAAAAAGTTTTTTATTCTTAATTAAGTGTTTCCGATTCACCGGATCTTATCTCTTTTGAAAGGAGTCAATAAAAAAATCAAGATATGTACTAACTTAAATAGAATTTTCTAATTTTATATTCTTACTTATTGTTTATTGTGAGTCTTTCTTAAATACTTCAACTATTCAAATCAAGAAGTTACAATTGGTCAAATGATATAACTAAAGTACTCGTAAAACGTGAATACTTAGTTAGTCACTAATATATTTATGAAGATACCGAAAATGAAAAATTCAATGATTATTAAAAAATTTCTAGTCATAGAGCAAGTATAAAGAATTACACTAAAAATACTAATATGAATCATAGGATTAGATTAACTAAGATCACTAACCTGGCCTAATGAAATAAGAACTCGCTATTTTAGTTAGTTTATTCAAAATCATTAACTAGTTCATTATGGAATTGATTGATTTATTTCCAGTCTAATAAAATTAAAAACATTAAAGATTCAAGTTTTTCAGTAAGCAACAAGGGTGGGGTTCTTAAACCTTTCAATGTATTTTAGTACATGTAAATTAAATGTAGAACGACGAAAATAGGCAGAAATAGAAATGTAGGGTCTTTTTGATTCTTTATGTTATAGAGTTCAACCAATTTAATTGCTAGGGCACGGCGTATTCTATAGATTTGAATAAGAAAGAGAAATAAAAGTATCAATATCAATCAATACAAATTTTTCTTTCTTACGAATATTGTATGGACTAGAAAAACCATTTTCTTTTTGAAAAAAAAAAATCATATATCCTCTTCTTCTAGTAATATTTTATGCAATTTTCACATATCTTTCACCTATCTCCATTTATATGAAAATAATATTATCTAGAGAATAAAAAGAACAATTCGTTTTGAACAATAGATGTCTTTCACATCCAACTATAATAATGAGTAACCTCTTCATTTTTAAATGGCAGTTCCAAAAAAACGTACTTCTATATCAAAAAAGCGTATTCGTAAAAATATTTGGAAACGGAAGGGATATTGGGCAGCGTTAAAAGCTTTTTCTTTAGGGAAATCTCTTTTGACCGGAAATTCAAAAAGTTTTTTTGTGCGACAAACAAATAAGTAATAAAACGTTGGAATAATCTGAATTGATTTGACTCGAAAAAAAGGTCCATTTCATAATTAAAAATGAACAATTTACATTACCTATTTTTATTATTGTTGGGCTAATCAATATGAAATGGACCTTTCTTTTCTCCTATGATATGTGGAATAATAATTTTTCTGTTTAATGAATTCTACAACTAATACCTTTTTTTGTTTGAAAAAAGAATAAAGACAGGATACAAGGTTTTAACCCTCTTTTAGTATATTTTTTCATTTCCAAGGTGGGGAGTTTTATTTTCCCCATCGAACTATTTGTTCCAATTACAATAATAAATAAGAAAATTTTTTTTCTCTCTATATCATATCTATAGAAGAGCAAATAGAAAATCTTTAGCTAAGTTAAAATTAATGAATTGTTGATACTAATTGATTCCATTTTTAAAACTTTTTGTGTAACTTTCGGACTTCTTAATTTCCTTTCTCTAAATTATTATATAGATCTCCCATATATCTTTCGCTTTCAACCCAATCAAAAAAGCCGTTAGCTTAGTTAGGATATTGTGTACGAAAAATGTGTCATTTTTAAATAATTCAAAAAAAGATGGGGTCTATTTTGTAAAAATGCATTTTTTTGAGTTCGATCGCGGTAGAACTATCTAGTTACAAGAGTTCAATCTCAGGAAAGCATAACCTACACGAAAGTCTTAAATTAATTTAATAAACTGACACCCTAAATGAAAATAATGAACTTTCAAATCCCTATTTGAATGAATTTGGATTTATCAGTTTAAATCTTTCCTAAAAAACATTGCATTGAATTTACTCCTCCAATCTCGACGATTGAATATGAATAGGCTAT